AATCGTAAATAAGAGGATTGTTTACGAAGAAAAACTAATAAAAATTCACATTCAGATACATAAGAATTGTATAGGAACCGAAATAGTCTTTTATTTTCTTTTGAAAAAACATAAATAGATTTCTTCGGAGTAATGAGAAAACTATTCCAATTATGATATTTACGAAGAAAGAATCGCAAGAAATGCAAAAGGGGAACATCTTGAATCCAGCATTGAAGGATTTGAACCAAGATTTCCATATGGATGGGATGGGGTATTAGTATATCTGATACATAATTTGAATGTAATAATTTGTCCTCTAAAAAAGGAAAAATGGAATGAATAGAGCGTAAATTATGAGATTTTGGTATTTCTTTTTTTTCGAAATAAGATACTAATCGCAGCGAGAATGGAATTTCTACAAGAATTGCAAAACCTTCTGATATCATTTGAGAATAAAAATGGGAATAACAAAAATTGTTGTGGTGATGACTAACGAATCGATTTTTGTTAGAATCATTAACCGCGGAAAGAAAATAATTCTGTTGATAGATTCGAATAATTAAACGTTTCACAAGTGCTAAACTGGATTTACTGTCATAACCAAAAACTTCCGTAGGTTCGTAAAAAAGGGAACCTTTTAAACCACGATCACGAGCAAGTGCATAAATATACTCCTGAAAGAGAAGCGGATATAGGAGGGGTTGTTGCCTAGATCTATCCTTTTCTAAATATCCTTGTAATTCTTCCATTTAGTTACATTTCTACTTGAACTATAAGCAGGAACATTTCTTACAAATAATACATAGTGCAATATGGTCAAAACAGGGTATCTATTATGTGTATAGTAAGAAAAAAATATATACCCCCGGAAACGAGGAGTCTACTCAACAAATCTTTTTCCTCTCTTCTTCTATCCAACCGAGTGGTTTATCTTCGTTATAATTACAAGAGGGTCAAAAATCCTTTATTTTTGCAACCTAATTGCTCTTTTGATTTTGGAACAAATTTTTTTATCAGTATACTGTTTCTTCTACACATCTGTCTCCAATCGATGGAATAGTTAGGATTTTTTTTAAGAAAAAGAATCGATGGTCCACTCACAGGAGAACCCTTTCCCCCACCGGGCACTAATTTATTTTTAACATCTAATTAGATCGGGTAATTATTCAAATTAAGAATATTAGCTCGTTGCTTTTTTTTTTAAAGAATTGGAACCAAGAGGTTCTATCCATTTATTCACTAGACCCAACTATAAATGTATGTTAATTTCTTTTGTCCTCTTCCACACAAATCAAAACAAAATTTTGTAATGATCCGATAAGGATAAACTCCAAATTCTATCTAAATTCTACTAATAAAAAAGAAGAATATACGAAAAAAATGAGATTTTTTTCTTATTATTACGACATGCTATTTTTTCCATTCATTACCTTTCAGGATCAGTCGCGGTCTTATAGACTCTACCAATAGTCTGGACGAATTCGTTGCTTCATCCAAAAATGTGTAAAAGATCATAGTCGCACTTAAAAGCCGAGTACTCTGCCGTTGAGTTAGCAACCCAAATAAATATGATATGTAGAGATGGTCAAAAAAATCAATTGAATTGCACTGCACCACTCCATCAAAACATTGAACTAACAAGAAATCGAAAAGAAATATTTTAGGGTCAATTTAAAAAACAACGGAATAGAAATATCAAAATTGACAGACCACTCATTTTTTTTTCGTTAAGAAAATACGTCTTGTATAAAAAGAAATCCGGCAAAAACCCATTGACTAAAGTGAAGAAAAAGCAATAGGGTCGGGATAAACGATAAATGGATCCATTTATCATCCATTTATCTACGATCGATCAAATTATATTTCTTCGATACACCATTGTCAATATAAATGGAATGTTGAGAAAACAAATTAATAAGGAAATCAAATAAAGACTTGTGTTGGATTGGCACAACATAAAAAAGAAATTTAGATGAAAAATAAGGACGGGTTGAGGTGGAGAAAAAATATAGGATTTATTCAATCAATAGAGGTCCGATAAACAAGATTTACTACTTATTTGTTGGTGGATTCCCCTAAAAAAAATGAAGATATTCAAGATGAAGTATGAATAGAACAAGAAAAGGGCAACTTGTAGGTAAATAATTACAAAAAAATAGATACTAGTTAACCCCCCCTTTTTTTATTTATTCATTTTGTTTTTTCCTTTAATTAACTCGAAGTTCTTTCTTGAAATAATTCTACCTTCCTTAAAATATCATGAACAGTTCCTGTAGGTTGAGCACCTTTTTCAAGGAAGTATAGAATAGCGGGAACATTTAAATAAGTTTGATTCTGTATCGGATCGTAAAAACCTACTTTTCGAAGATCTCTTCCTTCTCTTCGGGATCGAACATCAATTGCAACGATTCGATAGATCGCTCATTGGGATAGATATAAATAAATAATGCCCCCCCTAGAAACGTATAGGAGGTTTTCTCCTCATACGGCTCGAGAAAAAATGATTCTAATTTCTGTGTATAATAGCAAATGGATACATAAGAGCATGAATTAGACTATGATTTTAGTTCTTTTTTTGTTCTTCACTACACTTACAGAAAAAAAGAAATATCATTTGTACTCATAACTCAAGTTGGATAATTCGTAAAGAATTCGAAGTGAAATCCTTAGAAATTTATTGAGTCGTCTCTAACCTCTTTTGTTTGTATCGTCTCGAATCTCTTTTTTCCTCATTCTAATAAAATTATTGAGACAATTGATGAAAATTGTGTTTCCTTGTTCCGGAATCCTGTCTCTTTGCTTTGTGAAATCCTTGGGTTTAGACATTACTTCGGTGATTCTTATTTCTTTCAAAATGGCAGCAACATACCTTTTGTTTTTTGTTATTTATTTCTATGGAAAAGAAATACGAAGGATTGATTCCTTTGTAATACACTTTACATCGAAAAAGTTTTCCAAATTCCGACAAATTTGACTTTATTTTTAATTCAAACTTGTTCGAATTTGAACCTTTCGATTTATATATTGATATTGAGGATATACTTACAAAGTTAGTCTCACTTATTCATTGTTACTAACCCTAGATTTTTCCCCCGAGAAATGAATAAATAAAAGATTTTTTACTCGAGCTCCATCATGTACTATTTTTATTTACCAACCCAATACAAATTAGGTTCTTAGCAGGAACAGAACAAACTATGTCGAGTCAAGAGCATCTTCATTCCTATAGAAAACGGTGGATGGAAAAATCCACAGTGGATCATGTCCTTCAAGTCGCACGTTGCTTTCTACCACATCGCTTCAAACGAAGTTTTACCATAACATTCCTCTAATTTAGAATTTTTTTTGAACCAGTATGTAATTGATTCAATATAGAATCATGAATAGTCATTGGCTCAACCGATAGATAATAATCTATACTTTCTATCTTTCTCCCTACGTATAAATATTTATACGTAGAGAGAAAGGGGTTCATTTATTTAACCTAACCCCCTATTCTATCATACATATGAATGAAACAGATTTCTAAAAAGGACAAATAAACGAGTTTACTTAAATATTATTTGATTTCCATTTTCAACAGATTATTTGAGATGGGCAATTATGAAAGGATCCTTTTTCTCGAACAAATAAATTCTAAATCTCAAAAAGAACGACCTTTAATGGATTTCCAATCACGTAACAAAATAAGGTATTAACCAAATAGAAACTATTCTGATGACTCGAAAAGGTCGGAAGTTTCTATATAATATGGATTTCCCCTACTTCTTCGAGTATCAAGGTTTATTTTATATTATATGAAGTAAAAAAAAAAATAAGATCTGGATCAATTTGTTTTCCTATTTGTTCTTTCTCGGCTTTAGAAATTTGAAGACGCACGATGAAATTAGTATCAAAAACTACGTATTCTTTAGTTTTCACATTTTATGTGGAATTGGGATACGCCCTTTATTTTCTTTAGACTTTCTTTGGGGAAAGGAAGAAAGAGCCCAGCTCTTTCTTTCACATTTCGATTACGAACGCATCGTGTGAGAATTCACATTTCATGAATATGGAACATAGGTTTTCTTATGAAAGAAAAGATAGAATTCTCCTAATTATTCCTAGAATCAAAAGCAAAGGATTGGATCACACTGTATCCAACATTAAACAGAAAGTTGTTAAAGAGAAGAATCTTTTGTTTCTGATAGAGACAATCTGGGACGGAAGGATTCGAACCTCCGAGTAACGGGACCAAAACCCATTGCCTTACCGCTTGGCCACGCCCCATTTCGATTTATATTCGACACTAATAAACATTAATATTAGTATTGGTTATTCGTCAATACAAACCAAAATATGAAATATTTTGTTGCTGGGATTCAACACATAGAAATATGAAAAAAAAATTATTGATCATTACATAGAATTCAATTAAGATATTGTATGAAACTATAATTCCTTGTATTCTCGTTTGGGAATGAAAGGAAGGATTTTGGATTGGGGAGAGTTCGAAGAAAAGGAAGGATTTTTTTACCTGCTTTTTTTTTACAGTTTTCCTTCATAAAAAGAACTCAATCAAAATTCAATTTTCTAATCTACAAGAACGAAATGTTTGTTATGCTTAATATCTTTAGTTTCATCTCTATCTGTTTTAATTTTACCTTTGATTTGAATAGTTTTTTCTTCGCCAAATTGCCTGAGGCTTATGCCTTTTTCAATCCAATCGTAGACGTTATGCCTGTCATACCTTTATTCTTTTTTCTCTTAGCTTTTGTTTGGCAAGCTGCTGTAAGTTTTCGATGAAATATTTCATATTCCGCGAAATCCAGTATTTATTCGAAAAAAATGGATAAGATCAGAGAAATCTTACATTTTGAACCCTCGATTCAAAAATAGAAATTCTTATATATTGAATAACCCAACCGCGGTGAGAAATTTTGATCCGCTTATTTCCCCGTTCTGACCTTCCGGTGAACAAGGACTTTATAAGGTCCCCACAATACCAAATAATGGATGTGGCAAAAGATTCTTTGTAATGAAGGAATTAGATCCTTCTTTCTTATTACAAATAAATTCGTGAAAATCCCCCTCCCCCTTTTTTTCATTTTTGGGGTGTCATGCCAAAATAGTGTATGTAATAAATCAAGGTAATCCATTTCCTAAAAAAAAAAGATCTTGGAGATCATGCAATGCTTACTCTCAAACTCTTTGTTTACACAGTAGTAATATTTTTTGTTTCTCTCTTCATCTTTGGATTCTTATCTAATGATCCGGGACGTAATCCCGGACGTGAGGAATAAAAAAAAAGATTTTTCGTTTTTCTTTATTTTGTTTCTTAGTTTTTTTATGTATGGAATTTACCTATGATGAAAAAGGAAAGGGATTCACATTTTTTCAAATTAAAAAGTCTGAAGTGATCAGAGGGAGCGGAGAGAGAGGGATTCGAACCCTCGGTACGAATAATTCGTACAACGGATTAGCAATCTGCCGCTTTAGTCCACTCAGCCATCTCTCCCAATTGAAAGTTGAAATTTTTTTGTGTGATGTAACACGTGAAGTAAAGGTTGATAAAAACTCTTGTTTTCCTTCTTTATTATAATGATATAATAACATAATGATAACAATATATTCGAAATGGATAACATCTTAGATAAGATATTTACGAATTTGATCAGTAATTCCATTTCGATAATGATTCGAAACAGATATCCACCAAACAGATATATACCAATGGAATAGATATAGAAAAAATACCTTACTTCAATTCTTTTATTTTGTAAGAAGGGCTCATTACCCCGGCCTGGTTAAGTAAAGTACTGGCCGGGCCATTACATCACTTCTTTTGTTCTAATGAATTATTCATAGATCAAAGATCAAACGATTTCATTATGTAGGATTTGATATAAAATCAAAAATACTTGTTATTGAAACAAGAACAGGGGCAATTTCCATTCCTGTGATAGAAGTGCTATTTCTTAGTATTATTAATACTATAGTGTGATATACTATAGTATGATATAGTATTAATATAACTCATTTACTTGTTCAAGGGGCAAGCTGTATTTGAATACTTGAGATCCAACTGCCCCGAATTCATAAGATCTGATCTTTCAGTTGAAAGGAAAGTTGAAAAAGAAACGTGGAATTTCTCATTTTGACGGTCCAACTTTAATAACTCCTTTGATCCGAGACTATTAGTAATGACTTCCAGCAAAGGAAAGGCATATATATATAATTGAACTTTCTTTTTATGTTTTTTATGTTATTTAAATAAGCTTTCCGCTCTTACCCCATTTTTTCAAGTCCCGGGTGGGACGAAGTGTCAACGCTATCATTTCTTTGATGCTATCTTTATAGTGTCTCGTTCGACAAATGATCCATTCATATACAATAATGAATATGTAGCGGGTATAGTTTAGTGGTAAAAGTGTGATTCGTTCTATTAACAACTTAAATAGTTAAGGGGTCTTTCGGTTTTTTCATATTCCGATCAAAAACTTTATTTCTTAAAAAGGATTAATCCTTTTACCCTCAATAGCATATTTGATTTGAGGAATCATATACATTCTCACGATTTGTATCCAAAGGTCAATTCGAAATTGAATAAAAAAAATGGGATTATGGAGTCGCGAAGCAAAATTTTTTTTATTGGATCAAATCTTCCAATTCAATGAGTATGAGTAAAGGATCTATGGATGAAGATACAAAAATCTATTTCCAATCGTAACTAGATCTTTAATTTTTGTGTTGTAAAGAAAAGATTGAAGCAAAATAGCTAGAAAACGATGGTTTTGGTTTACTAGAACGGTCGGCATATTGTTTCAGCTCGGTGGAAACAAAATTCTTTTCCTCAGGATCCCATGAGTGGAAATAGGGGACGAAGTAACTAGACTAAACAGATTTGGTATAATCCTCCCTCTGGAGGGATCATCTAGAAAGCGAGTAGCTTTGTATGCATTCAAGCCAACATAGATGTTATGGATCTCATTTTTTCTCTGGGAATACATCGACTTTCCATAAAGGAGCCGGATGAAAGCAAAATTTCATGTTCGGTTTTGAATTAGAGACGTTAAAAATGAGCAATCAACGTCGACTATAACCCCTAGCCTTCCAAGCTAACGATGCGGGTTCGATTCCCGCTACCCGCTCTATATTCTTTATTCTACATGCATTATCCATTTTTATATGCATCCTTAATTTTATTACCTAATCCATTTTCCGTGTAATCTTTTTTTCAAAAAAAAAAGAGAAAGGAAGAATTTGAAAAAAGAAAATAGGAATGAAAAGCGTCCATTGTCTAATGGATAGGACAGAGGTCTTCTAAACCTTTGGTATAGGTTCAAATCCTATTGGACGCAATTTTTTTCCATATTTTTTTTATGTCTATCCCAAGAAATCTTTTTTGAATGATTCGAAAAAGAAATATTTCTCAATGATTACTCTTGTACTAAGAAAAAGAATGATAAATTTATGCTTGTTCTTCAAGTGGAAACAGTTCGATCTGTTCCTGAATAGCTTCCTTCAAAAGGGTTTCTG